AAATTTCAGAATTATATGTATGTGCAATTTTATAAAAAAAAAGATAGATCTAAAATGGATCCCTCGTTACTGCTCAGAAGAGCAGTAATAGGGATGACAGGATTTGAACCCGTGACATTTTGTACCCAAAACAAACGCGCTACCAAGCTGCGCTACATCCCTTTCAATTGGTTTACAGTGTCATTGTAGAGAATTCCTGTCTTGTTTTCCACATCCTTCTTTTTTTTTTGTTTTTACTAGAATTTTCTCAATTTCAATTTTACATCAAAAGGTGTTTCCATTTGAAACTGGAATCTAGAAGATCGTTCTAGTAGACAATTTTTCAATTCTAATTTTTGAAATGGGGGGGGTTGCTTATACAAATACAAGAACTTCTTAACTACATGTACATCTGTAGTTATATATATTACTATATATAATGTAATACAATAAAGAAGGAGGCTTTCAAATGCGAGATCTAAAAACATATCTTTCCGTAGCACCGGTACTAAGTACTCTATGGTTCGGTTCGTTAGCAGGTTTAGTAATAGAGATTAATCGTTTATTTCCAGATGCATTAACCTTTCCCTTTTTTTCATTCTAGTTATTAACATCAGAAAGGGTGAAAAAATTGAGAGATATGATCAACGATCGGGGATTCATTCTCCCCCCCCTTTTTTTTCTAATTCATTCTAAAAAAATAATTAGAAAAAAAAAGGGGGGGGAGGGGCGAAAAGTGATAAAAAGGGGATTCAGGATTCAATTAAATTAGTAATAGAACGAAAAAAAAAGTTTTGCTAGGAAAAGAGTATCCTATGAGATCCTTCAAAAAAATACTGTACAAAGATTTTAAATATCTTTTTCAAAAATCATTGTATTGTTTATTATTTTCTTTTTATTTAATTACTAATTAATATTCATTGCAACTAAATATTTCAGAAATTCTTTTTAGTTAACAGCTTCTATTTTTTTGGTTCTTGTTCTTTCTGGATCCTAAAATGAAAATAGAAGATTGGGGTGAATCATAAATCCAAAGGAGGTTTCATGGCCAAGGGTAAAGATGTTCGAATAACAATTATTTTGGAATGTACCAGTTGTGTTCGAAATAATATTAAGAAAGAATCAGCGGGAATTTCCAGATATATTACTCAAAAGAATCGGCATAACACCCCTAGTCGATTGGAATTGAGAAAATTCTGTCCCTATTGTTATAAACATACAATTCATGGGGAAATCAAGAAATAGATCAAATTGAGTGCTTGTATGTCAACTTTTATTTTAAGAACAGGAATAATGATAGTATCTATATATTATTACATATATATAAATATAAAAAAATAAATTAATAGAAAGAAATCTAATCCTCTATTCTTAATTCTATAGAGAAACTCTATCCTATATAGAAATAGAAATCGTTTTTATTTTGATCCGATCAAAATAGGATTTTCGAGCTAAGGAATAAAAAAATTATGAATAAATCTAAGCGACCTTTTACTAAATCCAAGCGATCTTTTCGTAGGCGTTTGCCCCCGATCCAATCGGGGGATCGAATTGATTATCGAAACATGAGTTTAATTAGTCGATTTATTAGTGAACAAGGAAAAATATTATCTAGACGGGTGAATAGAGTGACTTTAAAACAACAACGATTACTTACTATTGCTATAAAACAAGCTCGTATTTTATCTTTATTACCTTTTCTTAATAATCAAAAACAATTTGAAAGAAGTGAGTCGACTCCTAGAACTACTAGCCTTAGAACCAGAAAAAAAAAAGACTTATTTTTCAATTGAATAACAATTCCAATCTGAAGGAATTAAAAACGAGATTAATATTTTGTTCGAAAAATCCAATCAAGAATCAAAATTTGATTGTTACGTCTGTGTCTGTCATAAAAAAAAAAAAAGAAAAGAATCGTCGAAAAGAATAACTCTTTTTTTAGCGACTATATACCCTCGTTTTGACGACTTTTTTTATAATACTAATTTCTACTCTACCTTCCCCAAGCTCATTCTCCTTAGAACTCTATTTCAAGTATTTTAGTGGATTTCTTCCAATCCCCTTATTTTTTGATCTCATTCGAAATCGTATAAAAACAACTCCTATTTAATAGAGCTATTTGGGCAAGTATTTTCCGATTAAGAAGTAATTGCTTCTTGTACAGATTGTGTATGAATGGGTTATAACGATAGAATACCTCCTGTTCGTGAATTACGGCATTTATTCGAGTGATCCATAAACGACGAAAATCTCTTTTTCTTTTACCCCTATCCCGATGAGCCGACACTAAAGCTCTTATTCTCTGTTGAGTCATAGTTCGTGTAAGTCGGGAATGAGCCCCTCGAAAGCTTGATGCAAATAAACGAAGTTTTGTTCTCCGCCTCCGAGCTATATATCCGCGTTTAATTCTAGTCATTGAATAAATCAAACTTTGATGAATAACAAATTCTTTTTTTAGTTATTCTTTTCCCCTTTACTAGTCATTAATAACCAAACGAATTATTCCAATGTATAAAAAAGATTCCAATGGCTTTTGCTACTCTAACCTTCCCTACCACTATTTTTTGCTAGGTATTTTCCTTTGCTTTGCTTTGAAAGGAGAAATTGCCTTGATACTTGATATAAAAAATAGAATAACTACAAAAAGTAGTCAATGGAAATGGATAAACAGTGGGTTCCATCGTTTCTATGGTTACTTCTAAAACGGTGAGGTCCTCTCTATACACCGGAGCTCCTTCTTTTAATTCATCAATACTATTGCTAACTTGTACAATTCACATTCTTTGGCTCTACCCCATAAATATTCCAGTAATAGGTCTTTCACAATGAGATCCACTTTATACAGTAACGGTATTTCATTTTGAAAATTGATTTGGTCGTTTACCCTGTTAGTCCGTTCTTTTCTTTCAAGAGTGGAATCTTTTTAATAAAAAATAGAATTTCCCCCGCTTAATGGATAACCATTTGTTATCATTGGGGGTTTTCTAAAAAATGGAGTTGATTGGATTTGGACCAATGTAAACCATAAGTTTCAGACACAATAGAAGATATGAAGGATCTATCTTTTTGAAATAATGAATCGAGTTCCTCCATTCTATTTTATTCACAGGTACTGATCCTTAATATTTCAAAAAGAATTTCCGTTTTGTGTCTCAGTCTATGATCTAAACGAGTCGCACATACACCCGAGTACATGTTCCTCGTCGCTGAGGGCATCCCCGAAGCGCTGGGGATTTCGTGACATTTCGGATTGGCTGTCTTGTATTTCTAATAAGTTGTTTAATGGTTGGCATACGGAATCATATAAATAATGGGCTGGTTTAGATTGGTTCTAACCGGCTAATTCTGAATTATTTTTCTTCAAGATTCTCTTCAATATTAAAAAAAATCTATTGAAGAGAATATGAAACTAAACCTTTAATCTAAAAAGATATAAAATTAGCAATTGTAGATTTGCATGAAATCGCTCCTATTTTTTATTGAACCGCTACAAGATCAACAATTCCATGAGCTTGGGCTTCTGTTGCTGACATAAAAACATCCCTTTCCATGTCTTCGGAGACCACCCATATAGGTTTGCCCGTTCTTTGTACATAAACCCTTGTGATGGTTTCGCGAAGTTTTAGTAGTTCTTCCGCTTCCAAGATAAATTCTCCCGTTTGTGCCTCATAAAACGAACTGGCGGGTTGATGGATCATTACCCTGATGATATAATAGAAAAGGTTCTTCTATTTCGCAGAATGAGGCGAGATAACAAAAAAAACAGAGAAAATTGAATAACCGTACAGGCTTTTTTTGTGCATTGCATACGGCTCCACAATGGAATTTACGTTTTTGACCTTTGAAAGAAAACAAAATAGAAATTGTATTATACGCAGATCCATAAATGATCCAATTACCATCCTTCGTTTTTGTAGGAGTTAAAAAAATACTATGATGGTTCCGTTGCTTTATATATCATTTTTTTGATTCGTCTATGATTCAGCAATCCCAAAGTGTGTTTTTTTATATAAATTTTGTAAATAAGCTTCCGGTGTGAAAACAAAGTTTGTGACGCTGAGACGTGCCCGAATAGGTAAGATATCATTTGAAATACCCCTTCCTTATCTCATACTACTCTTTCAATATATAATCTAATTTTTTGAATCTAAAAAATTTCATATCGAATTCGAAGTGCCATGCTATTATTACTTAACTAATTCATATTTCCGATGGCGAAGGCATAGTATTTTTTTCTAGAAAATAAAAAAACTCATTGGCGCCAAGCGTGAGGGAATGCTATACGTTTGGTAATTGCTCCTCCGACTAGGATAAAGGATGCTATTGAAGCGGCCAATCCCATGCATATTGTCTGTACATCGGGTCGCACAAATTGTATAGTATCATAAATAGCCATGCCAGATATTACCCATCCACCAGGAGAGTTTATAAACAAATAAAGATCTTTGGTATCCTTTTCTATACTGAGATATATCATAAGACTAATAAGTTGATTCGAGATTTCGGTATCAACCTCTTGGCCTAAAAAAAATAATCTTTCTCGATAAAGTCGGTTGATTAGGATAAAATTTGATTCCTTAGGAGCCGTACAGGCACCTTTTGATGCATACGGTTCAACAAAAATTGTGAAAAAATCAATGTGTCGATTCCAACCCCCTTTTTTTTTTCATAGAAGGCTTTTCTTTCTAACTTATAAGGGAAGGGCTTGCTACCTTTTTAAAAGTAAAAGAAAAAAAAAGTTTTGGCCCCTTTTATTAGATATTATAATCCTATAATAAAACGATTGATTAAGCCTGTCAGACCCACTTGATTCATTGAGATTTTTTCATCGAGATTTAGTTGAAATGGCGATGGTTTTTTCTTGTTCCTGAATGAGCTTTTTCTTTTTTTAGTCCATTTTTTAGGTTTATGCTCTACCCCGAGTAAAAGGAAAAATTTGCCCGATTTTGATTTGCACATATAGGACAAATGAACCAAATACCGCGTCTTTTTTTTACTACTCCTTCTTTTTTTTTTTCATTAATTTGTTTCACATGTCTTCTGTCAAATAGTCAACAAATTTGGCATTATATTAGTTTATTTGATCAACAGTTTTAGATCACCTTGTTTCAATTTTTTGTATTTTTTATTTTTTAATAGAATTTTTGATGATAATTTTTCATATCATATAAGTAGTAATTATCAAAATATTATATATTTATATATATTTATTATCAATTGGGTTTTTGCTAAACGGAACCTGGATACTTAATTTTATTAGTCCGATCGCGAAAACCATAAAAAATTTTTGATAATCTAATATCAATCTAAATACTCCCTGCATTTAATTCCACTTTATTTTTTGCGCTTCGCGTTACAAATTTTTGATAATTCAATCAATCTTTTTTGGCGAAACAGAGGATATCTCGATCGAGGGAGAAAATGGGGAAATCCCATATAGCCCAATATATCTGACAAGTCGCACTATATGTCAACCCAAGATGTATCTCCTTCTCCAGGACTTCGAAAAGGTACTTTTGGAACGCCAATAGGCATGAAATGAAAAAAAAAAAAAGAGAATGAAGTTCTCTATTTTACTTTGATATGGAAACGTAAGACTGGGGTTTCATTTTTGAATAATATTATCCTTTTTTCCTACTTGATTAATCATATTTAATACATAAGTTGAATAAGCTAAAATATAAAATAAAAGTAAAAAAAAAAAAGGAAATTTTTTACGAACGGGCTTCTGAATGATGAACAACAATAGCTATCGTAGTTCATATAAAATAGGATTCACCCCCATTGCGTATTGGTACTTATCGGATATAGAATAGATCCGCTTCCCTTTTTTCGAATCAAATTGTTCCATTATTACTAACAGAATAGAACAAATATTAATCCGTTCTCCGAAATAATTACTTCAAAAAAGGGGGGTCCGTAACATAGTTTTTTCCAATGCAATAAAGTTACATAGTGTCTATTTTTCAGGGGTATTTCCATGGGTTTACCTTGGTATCGTGTTCATACTGTTGTATTAAATGATCCCGGTCGTTTGCTTTCTGTTCATATAATGCATACTGCTCTGGTTGCTGGTTGGTCCGGTTCGATGGCTCTATATGAATTAGCAGTTTTTGATCCCTCCGACCCTGTTCTTGATCCAATGTGGAGACAAGGTATGTTCGTTATACCTTTCATGACTCGGTTAGGAATAACCAATTCATGGGGCGGTTGGAATATTACAGGAGGGACTATAACGAATGCAGGTCTTTGGAGTTATGAAGGGGTAGCCGGAGCACATATCGTGTTTTCTGGCTTGTGCTTCTTGGCAGCTATTTGGCATTGGGTATATTGGGATCTAGAAATTTTTTGTGATGAACGTACAGGAAAACCTTCTTTGGATTTGCCCAAGATTTTTGGAATTCATTTATTTCTTTCAGGAGTGGCTTGCTTTGGTTTTGGCGCATTTCATGTAACAGGATTATATGGTCCTGGAATATGGGTATCCGACCCTTATGGACTAACCGGAAAGGTCCAACCCGTAAATCCGGCGTGGGGCGTGGAGGGTTTTGACCCTTTTGTTCCGGGAGGAATAGCCTCTCATCATATTGCAGCAGGGACGTTGGGTATATTAGCGGGCTTATTCCATCTTAGTGTTCGTCCGCCTCAACGTTTATACAAAGGATTACGTATGGGAAATATTGAAACCGTCCTTTCCAGTAGTATTGCTGCTATCTTTTTTGCAGCTTTTGTTGTTGCTGGAACTATGTGGTATGGTTCTGCAACTACTCCCATCGAATTATTTGGTCCTACTCGTTATCAATGGGATCAGGGATACTTTCAACAAGAAATATATCGAAGAGTTAGTGCTGGACTAGCTGAAAATCAAAGTATATCAGAAGCTTGGTCTAAAATTCCTGAAAAATTAGCTTTTTATGATTATATTGGTAATAATCCAGCAAAAGGGGGGTTATTCCGCGCGGGTTCAATGGACAATGGGGATGGAATAGCTGTTGGATGGTTAGGACACCCCATCTTTAGAAATAAAGAAGGGCGTGAACTTTTTGTACGCCGTATGCCTACTTTTTTTGAAACATTTCCGGTTGTTTTGGTAGACGGAGACGGAATTGTTAGAGCCGACGTCCCGTTTAGAAGGGCAGAATCTAAATATAGTGTCGAACAAGTAGGTGTAACTGTTGAGTTTTATGGTGGTGAACTCAATGGAGTGAGTTATAGTGATCCCGCAACTGTGAAAAAATATGCTAGACGGGCTCAATTGGGTGAGATTTTTGAATTAGATCGTGCTACTTTGAAATCCGATGGTGTTTTTCGTAGCAGTCCACGAGGTTGGTTTACTTTTGGGCATGCTTCGTTTGCTCTACTTTTCTTCTTTGGACACATTTGGCATGGTGCTAGAACCCTCTTCAGAGATGTTTTTGCTGGTATTGATCCAGATTTGGATGCTCAAGTGGAATTTGGGGCATTCCAAAAACTTGGAGATCCAACTACAAAAAGACAAGCAGTCTGATGCAACATTGCTTT